TTCTATTGTTGTATCCATAATTAATCCCATGGATCTTGGGATTGGTAGATTTGTTTTATATTTGTATCCCATAGTTATGGATCAAGCCAAGGAGCACAACGCCCTCTAACCACCCGTATATTGTCCTTTTTGTTCCATGTTGCACTAGAAACTACGTTTTTTATTGTTTGTTTATTGTACTAAATTCTATTCAAATGCATTGAATTCTTAACTGAATAATTTAAGTAAGATAGAAAATTAAGATAGAAAATTTTTCTTTTAAAAATGCAAATTTGTACACGACATGGGAGAAGTATAGCCCTATTTTTCTATTTATTCTTTCTATTTATCTATTTATAATTGAAGAAGGGGTGCCATCATCTATAGTGAAGTGATACCCCAATTCACAAAATAGAATAATTTCTTTCAATACTTACTCGTTATTAGTTAATGATCATAATGATTGTATCTATATGCTTATTCCGAGAGGAAATATTCAAATGATTATTCATCGAATGACTATTATTGTATTTTCATTCAAATAGGAGGGCGGGAAGGCTCTATGGAAAAATGGCGGTTCAATTCGATGTTGTTTAAGGAGGAGTTAGAACACGGGTGCGGGTTAAGTAAATCACTAAAGGGTATTCGAGCCGTTGGAAATACAAATGGGGGTGAAGACCCTGTTATAAATAACATGATTCATGGTTGGATTGATAGTGACAGCTCTAATAATATTGATCCTTTATTTGGTGTCAGCAACATTCGGAGTTTGATCTCTGATGACACTTTTTTAGTTAAGGATAGTAATGGTGAAAATTATTCCATATATTTGGATATTGAAAATTGTATTTTTGAGGTTGAAGATGATCATTCTTTTCTGAGTGAATTGGGCGGGTTTTTTTCGAGTTGCCGAAATTATAGTTATCCGAATGATGGGCCTAAGAGTGACAATCAGTACTACAATCGTTACATGTATGATACTCATCAATATAGTTGGAATAATCCCATTACTAGTTGCATTGAGAGTTATCTTCGTTCTGAAATCCATATTGATAGTTACATTTCAAGCGGTAGTGACAATTACAGTAAGAGTTACATTTATAGTTATATTTGTAGTGAAAGCGTAAATAGTATTGACAGTGATAGTTTCAATATACAAACTAGCGCAAGTGGAAGCGATCTCGATATAAGTAAAAAATACAGGAATTTGTGGGTTCAATGCGAAAATTGTTATGGATTAAATTACAAGAAATTTTTTAGGTTAAAACGGAATATTTGTGAACAATGTGGATATCATTTGAAAATGAGTAGTTCAGAAAGAATCGAACTTTTGATTGATCCAGGCACTTGGGATGCTATGGATGAGGACATGGTTTCGGTGGACCCCATTGAATTTCATTCGGAGCAGGAGCCTTATAAAGATCGTATTGATTCTTATCAAAAAAAGACAGGGTTAACTGAGGCTGTTCAAACAGGCATAGGTCAATTAAACGGTATTTCCATAGCAATTGGGATTATGGATTTTCAGTTTATGGGGGGCAGTATGGGATCCGTAGTAGGCGAGAAAATCACCCGTTTGATCGAATATGCTACTAATAGATCTCTGCCCCTTATTATAGTTTGTGCTTCGGGGGGAGCCCGCATGCAAGAAGGAAGTTTGAGCTTGATGCAGATGGCTAAAATATCTTCAGCTTTATATAATTATCAATCAAATAAAAAGTTATTCTACGTATCAATCCTTACATCTCCTACAACCGGCGGGGTGACTGCCAGTTTTGGTATGTTAGGAGATATCATTATTGCCGAACCTAATGCTTACATTGCATTTGCAGGTAAAAGAGTAATTGAACAAACATTGAATAAGACAGTACCTGATGGGTCACAAGAAGCTGAGTATTTATTCCATAAAGGCTTATTCGACCCAATCGTACCGCGTAATCTTTTAAAGGGTGTTCTGAGTGAGTTATTTCAGCTTCACGGTTTCTGTCCTTTGAATCAAAATTTCATTTAATCAAGTAGATCGTTTAATTCATTTTTTTGAAGTTTACAAGTATTTAGTTTCAATTTTATTTAGTTTTATAGTAATCAAAGTGAAAATAAATAAAAAATAATAAGCATGGAGTTTTACTCGAGGTTATAAGATACAATTGTATAACGGATCATAAGTTGTTGATAATCACTCTTTTCTTAGTTCCTACAAATCCATTTTATTTCTACCTATACCTATATAATGCATGATTAGTAATCATAATGCATGATTAGTAATCGGGAAGGCTCTATCAATAGGATAAAAAAAAGAGTTCATTTTTATCCTAAATTAGGAAAAATTCATGTAATTTTTTACGTATTTTTTTTTGAATTTTTAATATTGAATTATTCTCAAAAAACTTTCCGTTTTGTTTTTATTAAGAATCACTGTTGGTTCAAATTCCTTAGAACCTGCGATAACTTGTAAGAACCTTTTTTGTATTTATTAGAAGATTAAGTATAACAAAACAAGAATAATATATATAAAGTGAATAGGTACACTTATTTAGTTCTACGTTTTTTGTACCTATTATTATATACTGATAATAGATATACTTATCATAAGATATCTTTATAACAGGTACAAAATATTAAATCGAGGTATCCATTCTATGACAACTTTCAATTTACCCTCTTTTTTTGTGCCTTTAGTGGGTCTAGTATTTCCGGCAATTGCAATGGCTTCCCTATCTCTTCATGTTCAAAAAAACAAGATTATCTAGATTCGACGGGACCAAATCTTATTCATTTTTTTTCAAGACTCGGACTTGGGTCATAATATAATACGGATATCTATTTAAATTTATCTATCTATTTAGTGGACATAGGATACAACATGTGGATTTTTCCGAACACAAATGAAAGAGCTATTATGCGCGTCGAAACATCATGACATGATATATGGGGATATATAGATTTTATCTATACTATATTCAAAATTCAAAAGGGGTCCGCAGATGTATGAAATGAAATAGAAAGTAAAAATATCTCTATGTATGTAGATATCTATAGTGGGATTATATGAAGGGAATCCTTTTTTTATATCTAACCGATTTGATGAATTACTCCTAATGGTTGACATCATAATAAGAGTGCTAGTTGATAAGAGTTGCTTCGGGAACAAAAAAGAAAGTCAAATTTTGGTTATTCTCTAAATTTCAATAAAATTAAACAACTGGATCTAGTATGAACTGGCGATCAGAACATATATGGATAGAACTTATAATGGGGTCTCGAAAAATAAGTAATTTCTTCTGGGCCTGTATCCTTTTTTTAGGTTCACTGGGATTTTTATTGGTTGGAACTTCTAGTTACCTTGGTAGGAATCTGATATCCTTATTTCCTTCTCAGGAAATCCTTTTTTTCCCACAAGGGATCGTGATGTCTTTCTATGGGATCGCAGGTCTGTTCATTAGCTCCTATTTGTGGTGCACAATTTCGTGGAATGTGGGTAGTGGTTATGATAGATTTGATAGAAAAAAAGGAATAGTGTGTATTTTTCGTTGGGGATTCCCTGGAAGAAATCGTCGAATCTTTCTTCGATTCCTTATGAGAGATATTCAGTCGATTAGAATAGAGGTTAAAGAGGGTATTTATTCCCGACGTGTACTTTATATGGAAATCAGAGGCCAGGGTGCCATTCCTTTGACTCGTACTGATGAGAATTTGACTCCACGAGAAATTGAACAAAAGGCTGCGGAATTGGCCTATTTTTTGCGCGTACCAATTGAAGTATTTTGAAATGAATTGAAGAATGAATGCTTTCGCAGCATTGAGTAAGGACCTCAGGAATTTTATTTGTTGTTATATAAAAAAAAACTTAATGTTTTGTTTTTTCAGGTCGCTCATTCGAGCAAAACAAAAGCAGACGCGTGTGAAACAACCAGAAAACAAAGCGCTTTTTCCACCAAAACTTTTTAATGGATTGTATATGGAAATATGAAAATCAACTTCATTTTTTCATACTAGGAACAAGTATACTTAAGTATGGATTTTTCATATATATCCGAAAAACTAAGACTATATACATACTTTAATATTTTTGGGGTCCAATATTTTTTAATTGATATGTTAGATATAGATGGATCGTATTTTGTAATTAAATTCTGTTTTTGTTTTGTCTCGAAATCTGAAAAATATGCATTTCTTGACTTGAAGTGACTCATTAGGGCATTCATCGAAAGGATAGAATTGCTTCGAATGAAGACATAAAAAATCAAAATATTGTTTCCAGATAGATCTAAGGACTACCCATTAATTCAATTTAAATAAAGGGAGGGGGTCTATGGATTCAATACCTTGTTTGTTATAGAACTCATATTTCATGGAAATATCAGATTGGATAGAATCGAGGAATGAGGTGATTTCATTAACAATTCACAGATTAAAAATGCCAAAAAAGAAAGCATTCAACCCACTTCTATATCTTATATCTATAGTTTTTTTGCCCTGGTGGATTTCTTTCTCATTTAATAAAAGTGTGGAATCTTTGGTTACTAATTGGTGGAATGCTGGGCAATCCGAAGTTTTTTTGAATGATATTCAAGAAAAGAACGTTCTGGAAAAATTCATAGAATTAGAGGAACTCTTCATTTTGGACGAAATGATAAAGGAGTACCCCGATACACATATACAAAAGCTTCATATAGGAATACACAAAGAAACGATTCAATTGGTCAAAATGTACAATGAGGATCATATCCATACCATTTTACATTTTTCGACAAATATAATAAGCTTCGCTATTCTAAGCGGTTATTCTATTCTGGGTAATAAAGAACTTTGTATTATTAATTCTTGGGTTCGGAAATTTATCTATAACTTAAGCGACACAATAAAAGCTTTTTCTATTCTTTTATTAACGGATTTATGTATTGGATTCCACTCGCCTCATGGTTGGGAACTAATGATTGGTTCTGTCTACAAGGATTTTGGATTTTCTCATAATAATCAAATTATATCTGGTCTTGTTTCCACCTTTCCAGTCATTCTAG